AGAGACTGTCCAAAATCATGTCTTATTCATATTAATAAGACACATTTGTAGCAATGAAATACTATTGTTCCTTCCCCAAGTGTAAATGGTTTATTACAAAGATCTATGATCTATCTTCTATATTCTATAAGCTTTTCTATAAGGGACCCGAAATACCCTGTTTACGTATCATTAGGAAGTGCATTAACATAAATACAGCGGTAAGAAGGGGCAATACAAAAGTGTGTAAACTATAAAAACGAGTCAGGGTGGATTGTCCCACACTAGCACTTCCGCGTAATAATTCTACCAAAGGCGATCCTACTATAGGAATAGCGTCAGGGACGCCCGTTACAATTTTGACCGCCCAATAACCGATTTGGTCCCAAGGTAAGGAATAACCAGTTACACCAAAAGACGCGGTCAATACAGCCAGAACTACACCTGTAACCCAAGTCAATTCCCGAGGTTTTTTAAATCCACCGGTGAGATACACACGAAATACGTGCAGTATCATCATTAGAACCATCATGCTTGCCGACCACCGATGAACTGATCGGATTAACCAACCAAAATTTGCTTCAGTCATTATGTATTGAACAGAAGCAAATGCCTCAGTAACAGTTGGGCGATAATAAAAAGTCATAGCAAACCCCGTAGCTACTTGTACTAAAAAACAAGTAAGGGTAATTCCACCTAAACAATAAAATATGTTGACATGAGGAGGAACATATTTACTAGTTATATCATCTGCAATCGCCTGAATTTCGAGACGTTCTTCGAACCAATCGTAGACTTTATTGAGATAGGTAAACCGGGGGGACTCCCCCTCTGAGAACCATATATGAGAATTTTCTCTCGTACAGCTCAAGCAGAAACACACAAATACTGCTCCCAACGCATATGTAATAAATCTTCCGATTTAATCTTCTCGGAAGTGCGGATACGAAGCATTAACAATACGAAAGTTCTTCTTTGTGGTGATAATGCCAAAATATCAAGTCGGCTCTTCTTTTTTCTCTTTATTATTACTACAGGCCTCTTGAATCTTCTCTTTCCCTATTTTTTATTTTATTTGTTAGTTGTGTGTAATTCTGTTTTGACTATGGTTTTTTCTCATTGATAGGAATTTCTCTTGTTAAGACCCTATAAATTAATTGAAACCCCAGATTCATACTAGAACCACGATGATTCAATAAAAATCCTAAGCCCAAAGATTCCCTGAGTAAGAACTATCGGATCATCACTTATTCAATAAATAAATAGGTATAGGTATAACGACTCAAAATACAAAAGAATTTACCTAATTTATTTTTTAGTCAAAATAAGCATAAACAGAAAGAAAAATCTTTCAATTTATAAGTATTTCTAATTCGTTGAAAATTTTGTAGTTCGAATCCGGTCACAAGGTCTGCATATTAAGTATGAATCATAGTTCAATTCTGTATCTAGTTCATAATATTCCGTGCTCCAGATACTAGGATGAGTATCCGACGGGGTAGAACCGTCTTGATAAAGATAAGATGACAGACTCATTCTCTGTATTATCAATAGGATCACTTATAACAAGTCACACACTCATATTCCGGAAATAGAGAAAGAAAGAAATTTCGCGATCGAACTACCAACGGGGTTATAAAGAAAAACCTGAAATTTCATTTTGTATTGAAAAACTCGAACTAAAGAGTTCTTGTGGGTTTAATTCATTGAAATTCCATCCAGTAAAACAGAAGAATTATAAATCTCCAAAATAATCGATAGGAATACTGTAAATAAAGCCATTGCGATACCCATCAAAGGGGTAGTTCCCCACCCAGGAGCTACTTTACCATATTCCGAATTCAACGGTTTCAATAAAGCCCCTACCGTAGTTTGTCTTGGACGAGATCTAGAACTACTATCAACGGTTTGTGTAGCCATAAATCCGATTGTATTTATTGAGATCTGTTGACTTTGTATACCATTCCCCTGTAAATAAAGGATCTTATCAGAGATCCGTTGCGGTCTCGAATTCATATAAGAATGGAAACAGCAACCCTAGTCGCCATCTTTATATCTGGTTTACTTGTAAGTTTTACCGGGTATGCCTTATATACCGCTTTTGGGCAACCCTCTCAACAACTAAGAGATCCGTTCGAGGAACACGGGGACTAGTTGAAGTAATGAGCCTCCCAATATTGAATGCTGGGAGGCTCATTACTTCAACGGAGATAATGAAAAATCATTTCTTAGTTGGAACTTTAGGCGGTTCTCGAAAAAAGATTGCGAAAAAAATAATCCCTAGAGTCGAGACTAATAAAAATGTATAAACCAATGCTTCCATAGATTTGATTGTGGTTTACAATTATAGCTTCCATACCTGTTTATTGGGGATTATTTCACTGATAAAGAAAGAGTAAAACGATTAAAGCAAGATTTCTCTGATCCCTAATGTCAAATCAAAAAAAGAGAGACGAAAAATACTAAAGCAATTTTGTATCAGACTGCTTGTCTTCTTGTAGTTGGATCCCCTAGTTTTTGGAATGCTCCAAATTCTACTTGAGAATCTAAATCTGGATCAATACCAGCAAAAACATCTCTGAACAAGGTTCTAGCCCCATGCCAAATATGTCCGAAGAAGAAGAGCAGGGCAAAGGAAGCATGTCCAAAAGTAAACCAACCTCTTGGGCTACTACGAAAAACACCGTCCGATTTCAAAGTAGCACGATCTAATTCAAAAATTTCACCCAATTGAGCACGTCTAGCGTATTTCTTCACAGTAGCAGGATCGCTATAACTGACTCCATTGAGTTCGCCACCATAGAACTCAACAGTTACACCTACCTGTTCGACGCTATATTTTGACTCTGCTCTTCTAAAAGGAACATCGGCTCTAACAATTCCATCTCCATCTATCAAAACGACTGGAAATGTTTCAAAAAAGGTAGGCATACGACGTACAAATAGCTCACGCCCTTCTTTATCTCTAAAGATTGGGTGTCCTAACCACCCAACAGCTATTCCATCCCCATTGTCCATTGAACCTGCCCTGAATAATCCTCCCTTTGCCGGATTATTGCCAATGTAATCATAAAAGGCTAATTTCTCAGGAATTTTCGACCAAGCTTCTGATAAGCTTTTATTTTCGGCCAGCCCGGCACTAACTCTTCGATATATTTCTTGCTGAAAGTATCCCTGATCCCATTGATAACGAGTGGGACCAAATAATTCGATCGGAGTAGTTGCTGAACCATACCACATAGTTCCGGCAACTACAAAAGCTGCAAAAAAGACAGCAGCGATACTGCTGGAAAGTACGGTTTCAATATTACCCATACGCAATCCTTTGTATAGACGTTGGGGCGGGCGGACACTAAGATGGAATAATCCCGCTAATATGCCCAATGTCCCTGCCGCAATATGATGAGAGGCTATTCCCCCTGGAACAAAAGGATCAAAACCTTCTACGCCCCATGCGGGATTTACTGCCTGGACTTTTCCGGTTAGTCCATAAGGATCAGACACCCATATTCCAGGACCATACAAGCCTGTTACATGAAATGCGCCAAAACCAAAGCAAGCCACCCCGGAAAGAAATAAATGAATTCCAAAAATCTTAGGCAAATCTAATGAAGGTTTTCCTGTACGTTCATCAGAAAAAATTTCTAGATCCCAATATACCCAATGCCAAATAGCTGCCAAAAAGCACAAGCCAGAAAACCCAATATGTGCCCCGGCCACACCTTCATAACTCCAAATACCGGGATCCGTTACCGCCCCCCCGGTAATACTCCAACCGCCCCAGGAATTGGTTATTCCTAAACGAGTCATGAACGGTATAACGAACATACCCTGTCTCCACATTGGATCAAGAACGGGATCGGAGGGATCAAAAACTGCTAATTCATATAGAGCCATCGAACCGGCCCAACCAGCAACCAGGGCCGTATGCATTATATGGACAGAAATCAACCGACCAGGATCATTCAATACAACGGTATGAACACGATACCAAGGCAAACCCATGGAAATACCCCTTTTTCAAATAAAAATAGACACTATGTAACTTTATTGCATTGGAAAAGACTATGATTCTCAATGAACCCCTGTTCTGTTCAGTGGGTTATTTCGGAGCAAGGGTTAATATTTGTTCTATTCTATTGGTAATAATGGAACAATTATGTTTGTAGAAACAAAGCGAAACAGATTTATTTTATACCCGATAAGTACCAATATGCAATGGGGGTTGATACCCCTTTCTATGAGAACATGTCGTCATATTTGTTCATCATTGCAGACTTTAGTCGTAAGAATTTTACTTTAGTCATTCTATCGGCTTTTATGACCTTTTCTAATGTATTCTAAGCAGAATATATGATAAAAAATATCAACCTTTATCATATATGTTGATATTATGAAAAGAATAGCCCGATTATTACGTTTCCATATCAAAGTGACATATAGTACTTAATTTTTTCTTTCAGTTAATGCCTATTGGTGTTCCAAAAGTACCCTTTCGAATTCCGGGAGATGAAGATGCAACTTGGGTTGACGTATAGTGCGACTTGTCAGATATAGTGGGTCATATGGGCTTTTCCCGTTCTCTTTCCCGATCGAGATATCCTGCCCTTCGCCCAAGAAAGAGTGATTGAATCATCAAAAATTTGGAGCGCGAAGTCCAACTAGATCCATTTGTAGGAGGATTCAGACTAATATTATCAATTAAAAAATTTTATGGTTGGCTTGGTTGAATCAAAAAAATGACATGAAGTATCCAGGCTCCGTTTAAACAAATCCCAATTGGTAATATTTCGAAAATTACTGCTTGTATGAAAAATTTTTCCAAGTTCCTATGATTTTTTTATATTTATAAAAAAAAATTATAATATAAATAATAAATAATGGAATAGATATAGGACTCATCTGAACTTGACTCACTCGAATAGACTAGATGAATTCAATATGTCGAATATCCCATTTTTTTTGCAAAGGGATGAACTAAATGAAAAAAAAACAAAATCTTATAAAAACAAAATAAGCGGTATTAGACGCATTTGACCTATATGTGCAAATCAAAATCGAGCAGATTTTTACCCGGAGTAGAGCGTAAACCTAAAATAATTAAAGAGGCCCCCTCAAGAACAAGAAAATAACATCGCGGTTTGCATGCGATCTCGATGAAACAATAAATCAACGAGCAGTTAGTTCGAAAAATTGATCTCTTACTATACCTATACAAATACTATTTGTTTATACATACTATTCTTTTTTTTATAATTTATAATTTTTTTATTTGGATATTCAAAAATAAAATTTTTGATTTCCTTTATTTAAATGTAATTTTCTACTCTTTTCTTTATTATATTTTGTTTTGTATCTAAATATGGAGTCTTCTTACCTTCTTACCTTTTTACTACGATTTACTATATTCATTAGATTATCTTTTTTTATTTTTTTTTAGTCGAAATAAGGAAAAACTCATATTTATTGAAAAATAGAAGACAAAACCCCCTCATTAGAAGTTAGAAGGAACTGCTATAAAAAAAAGAGGGCAGTAATCTACACATTGATTTTTTTCTTTTTCACATTTGTTTGAACCGTATGCATCAAAAGGTGCATGTACGGTTCCTAAGGGATACAATTTTACCCTAATCAACCGACTTTATCGAGCAAGATTACTTTTTTTAACCCAAGAGATTACGACCGAGATCTCGAATTATCTTGTTGGTCTTATCGTATATCTCAGTATAGAGGACCAGACCCAGGATTTATATTTGTTTATAAACTGTCCTGGCGGATGGGTATTGCCCGGAATAGCTATTTTTGATGCTATGCAACTTGTGCTACCAGATGTATATACAATCTGCATGGGAATAGCCGCTTCAATGGGATCTTTTATCCTGGTCGGAGGAGAAATTACCAAACGTTTTGCATTCCCTCACGCTTGGCTTTGGCGCCAATGAGTTTTTTTATTTGAGAAAAAAAGACTATGCCTTCACCACAAGAAATATCAAGATATATTATGAGTATTGTTAAGTAAAAATAGTAAAAATAGCATGGCACTTTGAATTCGATATGCAAAATTTTGTTAGTTTTTTTTCAAAACATTAGATTATGTATCGAGAGAGGAGTATGAGATAAAGGGCCCGATTTTTTTATACGGAGTCCGTTTCAGCGTCACAAACTTTTTGTTTTTATACCAAAAGACTCTTAATCCTAACCTAACAATATTTATGTGTGAAAGAGTCCGAAAATAAAAAAATTCCTTATTTCGGATCAAAAAGAAACTTTGGGATTGCTGAATTACAGACGAAATGAACCATAAAGCAACGGAACCATCATAGTATTTTGAACTCGCGAAAAGAAGGGTGGTAATTGGATGATTTACTGATCTGGATCTGATCGATTCTATTTTTATTCGATGGAAGAGAAAAGTAAATTCCATTGTCGAGCCGTATGCAATGCGCAAAAGATGACGATGCACGTACGGTTATTCAAGTTTAGTGTTATTCCTTATCTTTTGTCTTCGCCTCATCATGCAAGATAGAAGAACCTTCTTTTTGTTATACCATCAGGGTAATGATCCATCAACCTGCTAGTTCTTTTCATGAGGGATCAACGGGAGAATGTATGATGGAAGCGGAAGAACTATTGACTTTGCGAGAAACACTCACAAAGGTTTATGCACAAAGAACAGGTCAACCCTTTTGGGTTCTAACCGAAGACCTGGAAAGAGATGTTTTTCTGTCAGCAAAAGAAGCCCAAGCTCACGGAATTATTGATCTTATAGCGAATGAAGGAGTAGAAATAGTAAAGAAGGACAAATGGAAAGAGCCAAAGTAGTCAAATTCACAAATCCATATTTTCTCTTTTGACTTTCCTGGGTAATATTTTATATAACTAGATAACTAGAAATAATTCATACTCATCAGGTTAGGATTGATCTAAACCAGTCCCTTATGTAAATCATTCAACATGCCAACAATTAAACAGCTTATTAGAAACACAAGACAGCCAATCAGAAACGTCACAAAATCCCCCGCTCTTCGGGGATGTCCTCAGCGCCGAGGAACATGTACTAGGGTGTATGTGCGACTCGTTCAATTTATGAGCTGGGCTAACAAAACAAAAAAATTCCCAGTATCAATGATCGCTACCAGCGAATAGGATAAAATGGAAGAACTCTGGTCACTAACGAAAACAAGATCTCCCATATCCATCTATTGCGCATGAAATTTATGGTTCCCTCGGTGTAATCCCGATTAGCTCGATTTAAGATGAGAAGCAAGTTCCCATTGGTAGCAAATGCTATACATTAAGCGGGAAAGTACTATTTTTAAAGAAAAAAGATTATGCTCCCATTTTTGCAAAACGGACTAACAGGGTCAGCTATCCAGCTAACCTTCAAAACTAAATACCGTTACTGTATAGGCGGATCTCGTTGTGAAAGACCTATTACTGGATAATTCATGGGTAGAGCCAAAGATTTTGAATTGTACAAGTTACCAATAACGTTGACTAAACGAAGTAAAAGGCTCCGGTGTATAGAGAGGACCTCACCGTTTAAGAAGTAACCATAGAAACGAAGGAACCCACTATTTCTTTATTCATCTAGATTGACTACGTTTTTTTGATACCTAGTATCAATCCAATTTATTCTTTCATTTGGAGTTGAGGCGAAATGCCTCGAAAAAAAAAAAGAATAAATCGTGGTCGGGAAGGTTATAGTAGCAAAAGCCATTGGAATTTTTTTTATACATTGGAAAAATCCGTTTTGTTATTACCAGTGAGGAAAGAAGAAATAACTCAAAGAGAAATAAAATCAATTAGTTATTTAGCAAAGTTTCATTTATTCAATGACCAGAGTTAGACGAGGATATATAGCTCGGAGACGTAGAAAAAAAATGCGTTTATTTGTATCAAGCTTTCGAGGGGCTCATTCAAAAACTATTCGTATTATTGCTCAACAGAAAATAAGAGCTTTGTTTTCGGCTCATCGAGATAGAGATAAGAAAAAGAGAGATTTTCGCCGTTTGTGGATTACTCGGATAAACGCAGCAATTCGTGAACCCGAAAGGGGCATATACTATAGTTATAGTAAATTTATAAATGATCTGTACAAGAGGCAGTTGATTCTTAATCGTAAAATACTTGCACAAATTGCTATATTAAATAGCAATTGTCTTTATAGTATTTCCAATGAGATCATAAAAAAAGAAGATTGGAAAAAAGCATCCGAAATTTTTTAAACAAAGTTCCCCGGAGAAGGAACTCCGGGAAGGGAAGATAGAATAGAAATGAGTCCGAAAATGAAAAATTAAATAATATAATAAAACAATAAAGTAGTCAAAATGCGCAAAGGCAGTCAATATCAATAAAAAAAATGTCTTCCTCGATTTTTCTTCCGAGAGAACAAAAAATCCGGATTATTCTAATTTTAAAAAATTTTTATTTATTTTTTTTTAAGTAAACCTATTGTTTTTTTGTTCGAAAACCTCGAAAACCCGCAGTTTTAACGGCCGACTTGGCTCTTTCAAATTGTTTCTCGTTATTAAGAAAGGGTAACAAAGATAGAATACGAGCTTGTTTTATAGCAATAGTAATTAATCGTTGTTGTTTCAGAGTCAACCTATTCACGCGCCTAGATAATATTTTTCCCTGTTCACTAATAAATCGACTAATTAAACTCATGTTTCTATAATCAATTCGATCCCCCGACTGGAGCGGGGGCAAGCGCCTGCGAAAAGGCCGCTTAGGTTTAAGGAAGGATCGCTTGGATTTATCCATGGTTTGTTTAGTATTTATTTATTCCTTATAATATAAAAAATATTCTACCGAAAATCCTATTTTGGTCGGATCTAAAAAAAAGAAATTAGAAATAGGATTTGGTTTTTTTATTCTTTTCTTTAATTTGAATTTGTTTATTTTATATATGTTATCCTTATTTATATATATCTTTTTTTTTATATGCGTATGCGCCGATCGGCTATATTATTATATATATATTTCTATTCTATATAGCTTCGAGTCCGGAATCCTTTTTTTATATCTTCTATATTGTTGAAAATTCTTTCTTTTTTTTTTTTACTAATAGAATTCTATATCTATATATTAGAATTCTTATTTATTGCCTTATTTATTGCATAGAATAAGATGTATGTTTTTTATTCCATTTTTATGCATATAAGTAAATATATGTGTATAATACATGTCCTTTTGTACTCGTGCTTTAAAAGGCGATACACAGATGCTCGGCTCGATCTATTTCTTTATCTCTCCATGAATTGTATGCTTGGAACAGTAGGGACAGAATTTTCTCAATTCCAACCGACTGGGTGTGTTGCGTCGATTCTTTTGAGTAATATATCGGGAAATACCCCTTGGTTTCTTAGAAGCATTCTTTCGAACACAACTAGTACATTCCAAAATAACGCTTACTCGGACATCTTTACCCTTGGCCATGAACCCCCTTTTTATGTGTGAATTTTTTATTCAAGCAACTCTTTTTTTTTCGACCCAAAGCGGAAATAAAGAAAAAATAGAAATTGCTAACTAGAAATACACTTCAAAAAATTTCGTTGCAGTAAATAGAGGAATATTCAATATTAATAGTAAATAGAATTCAATTATAATTATAAGAAAGAATACATAATCCAACGATTTCGAACTCTAAAGACAAATATTCGTCCTAACAATACAATATATAGTTCGAAATCCACTTTTCCTCTAACTATATTTCGAATCGCAGTACAGTATTCCATTTAAGTCTCGTGTATGACACTTTTGCCCTCGATCCGCATTTTAATTTCAGTTCTCACTCTTTTTTTTTTAATTTGAAATTTGAGCTTGCGCCCAAGCTTTGCTGAGGTTGAATCCTTTTTTCTTTCTCCCTTTAATCTTCTATTTGAAAAGGGAGAAAGGGCGGGGAATTAGTCACAGATAGTGGATCCTTTTTCTAATCTTCGTTCCCCCCGTACCGTGTTAATAACTAAAATTAAAAAAAGGGGAATGTTAACGCATCCGGGAAAAAACGATTGATTTCTATCAATAGACCCGCTAAAGATCCGAACCACAAAGTACTTAGTACCGGTGCCACGGAGAGATATGTTTTTAGATCTCGCATTGAAAATCCTCCTTCTTTTTTTCTTTATTTATATATTGTAACACATAAGAACAATACATATATAATAGATGATCAGATGCGTATGTATTTAAAAAGAAAAACTACTTGTATTTGTACACGAAATTCCTAAAGCAAATGAAAATGTACAACAATCCGGTAGATAATATTTTCTACCTTTATTTTAATTTCAGTTTAAAAAACTAAAAAGATGCATCTTTCCTACTGCTCTAAAAGCCCTTTTTTACTTGACAGCGTATATGTATCCAAAGACTTTTATATATATTATAGCTATATCTATTATATATGATATTATGATATGAAAAAAAATGGCAAAATCTATTGTGTATCTAACTATGAGAAATAGTGATGTGGAAAAAAAGAAAAGGATTATTTACAATAACACTGTAAACCTATTAAAAGGGATGTAGCGCAGCTTGGTAGCGCGTTTGTTTTGGGTACAAAATGTCACGGGTTCAAATCCTGTCATCCCTACCTATTACTTTTCCTCTGAAAAGTAAAGAGGAATTAATTGAGATCTATAAAATCGATTCAAATTGGACATATCTAATATGTCGTTTTTAGAATAGTATTCTAATAATATATAATAATAATTAATATAATATATATATATCATATTTTAGTAGTACTTATAGTAGCACATAATACTATATATACATATAAATATACATATAACAAATTAGAACTATAAATTTGATACTTATATATATGTTATATATGTGATATGCATGCAGGATATAGTATTGGGTTACAAAAGGAATCCTTTTCTTTTTTTTTCTTTACTGTCTGTGATAAGAAAGCGCTCTTAGTTCAGTTCGGTAGAACGTGGGTCTCCAAAACCCGATGTCGTAGGTTCAAATCCTACAGAGCGTGATTCCATTCTTGTTAATTCTAATTAGACTGAAATAATTTTAGAAAAATCGAAAATTGACCTCCTTTCTTTAAGCCACAGGAGGTCAATCAAAAAAATTTGTTAACGAATCAAAGGTCCAACTGATCACCACGCCTATATTGTAAATATGCAGTTACGAATAATCCAGCCAAAGTAATAGGAATCAAACCTAAGACGATTCCAAATAGAAGTACTTCAATCATTTCAATTTGTTTGAAAGGAAAAGGGGGAGGTAATATCTATCCCTAAATTTTAATCCTAATTGTCCACGAATCTCAATAACCGTAATTTTAAAATTGTAGCAATAAAAAAAAGTAAAGAGCTATAACGAACTTAAAAAAAAACATGAAATACTACAGAAAGCTTTTTTTCTGATTATGAATTGTTGATTCAATTTATTTCAAATAAGTCGTATCTTGCTCAGACCAATAAATAGAGCTGAGGTTATTGTTAAAGCTGCTAGTAGAAAACCGAAATAACTAGTTATAGTAGGCATGAAGGAGCTAAATCAAATATGTTTTTTTATACTTTTTATACATATATTTATAAAGCACTTACCTAAGTTGACATTTTTTGTGAAAGATAGGAACGAAAAAAAGAAAAAAGCCCAATTGAATTGAAAGAATAAGTTCAATTTATTCCTCAATCATTACATTTATTACATTATAGTTATATCTATAACTAAGAAAGATAAAGGAAGAGAGGTAGAAAAAGAAATCGACTCATTGTCTGCTACATCTACAAATTTCGTGATTTTGAATCAACAGATTTTTTGAGCAACTCTTGGGAGTAACCTAATAAAACGAAATAAGAACTATGTCATGTAACTTTGTTAAAAAAACTCTCAATATCGAAGAAGAAAACGGGAAAAGCATTTCTAATTTGAGCATATCCTTTTTTTATGATAAGAAACAGGATATCAAGACGATCACGCAAAAAAAAGAAATTTTTGATTTTAGTTCAAATCGGTTTTAAGCTGATTCATTCTGATTATCTTTATTTTTGGTTCTACATTTTGTCTTTCCGTATTTTTTATTAAATCTCATACCTGTAGTTCGAGCAAGACAGAACCCTTGGATCTAATACAGGAATGCATGTCTTACGAATGTTGATTCATTTCTTACAATTTTTGTATTCTTTGTTTTTTTTTTTTTTTCATCGAATACTATCTCCTACCTACTACTATTAGTTGGTACTAGACGACTAATGAAATCTTTAAAATGAAAAAGGAAGAGTTCTAGGTTTCGTGTCTAATTGAATTGTGAAAATATAATACTCTCTTTGATTTGATGAATTTTTAGAATTCAATTAGAAACCAACGTAGCAGATTGATACCTTACCCGATTTCCGTTTCTAGTACGAAGCCAATAATGAATAGAACCTTTATACTATTTTTTCTTTAGTAATTAGCGGATTTTTCTATTAAATGGAACGTAGTTCTATATTCCAAGCAAGAAAAAAGAAATTGTCTAATAGAAATTGAATTGTCTAATACGTATACTTAGTTTC